GCCAGCAGTCTTCTACTTTTAGTCGACTGCTCTATGACGGGCTTCCCTGTATCCTGGGCTCTGCTCGCTCGTCTACGCTCCGACCCAGCAAGTAATAATTGAAAAACGTTTCTTCCTCTCCTTTCAGTCGAGTTCTTACAAACCTTTCCTTTCAGTCGCCTTGCCTGCATTAAGATTTAAAACTTGTCGTCAAAAAGGGATTTCTCGCTGACTTGAACAAGTCAGGAACGAAGTGCTCGACTGTCAAGGAGAGGTTTGTAAGAACTCGACCAAACAAGCAACGGACTGAGCGCGCTAGCGCGAAAGCCTATAGCGTTAGCGCATCCGTTTTCTTGCTGGGAAAGGTCAGAATCAAGAAAAAATAATGGAAATAGTGAATCAAGATCTAGATGGATCCCTATCTTTATCTCTATCCACGGAGATACCTATCTATATGGATAGAAATCGATCTATGAATCGATCTAGACTATCCTCTATCCGGATAGATATGTCCCTATGAGCGACTACGCCGATCTTTATATGTTTTGGCCACGTCCGTTTCCGCTCCGAAGAGGAAGGTTTGGATCTTTCAATCTTATGTCGTGAGGGATGTGACCTATGTTAGGTCCATAAAATACCACAGCTTTTGGTGTTCTATGATTCACCTCCGAATAATGAGTAGGTAGTTCGATCCTTTTGATTCTTCTTCTCTTCCTAGTAAACTTTTGGGGGGATGCGGAGCAATAGGTCGAATTACTATATAAATAAGAGTTGTAAACTATAGGACGAGTAGGAAGATTTCGGTTTTTCTCGTTTCTTCTCTTCGATAAGAATAGGGATTTAAAATGATACAAATTCCTCTTCATTCTGTTGTGCTCAGCGAAGGAACTGCCTAAGCATACTTTTTCGGATCCAAACTTCTTTGTTCTTTTTAAGTATTCTTTTTGCATAGAAGAACGCAACCGTTGTTGCAAAAACCAGGATTTTAGTAGTAGGCGGCATCCCCTCTTAGTTTTGAGTAGGTGGAACCATTCTGTTTTGGTTCTTCTCCACATTCTTACCGGCAGGAATTTGCCTATGATTTTTTCAACTGATATTTCGATATAGAAAGATCTCCTTATTTCTTCACCGCGGATTCTCGCGTCATTTTCTTGAAAAGATATTAGATCACCGTGGGAAACTTTCAAATGAGTAATGCTGACCATTCTATTATTCACACAAACCCTTCGATGACTTATCGGCTGCCTTGCTTGAGGAATAGTTTCACGAAAATGGAGACGAACCGGAATAACGTCCGATCTTGTTTCTGGATTGAGTAGAAAAGGGATATATGAAGCTCGTTCTGTTCCTCTGTGCATCTCTGTGATGGGTAAATCCCCATGATTTAGGGGCAACTTTCGTGTAGTTTGTGATTGGATGTAACTGTTAAGATTTTCTCTCGGATAAATCTTTCTCTTAATAGATCTCTTCTTGTTCCTCAATCTTCGGAGAATGCGGCGTTGTATTATTGTAAGTTCTCTGTTCCGAACATTTCCTGAAAGTAGACGACAAGTTTTAAATCTTAATGCAGGCAAGGCATATCTCGTTGAATCAGTCTTTTTCGCCACATCGCGTATAACGGGAATCGAACCCCCTCTGCTGCTGGCGGGCGGATGGAGAATGTTCTACTTCGATCCAGCAACTTGTTAGGAGTAGGTTTTGGCTTGCCCCTTTCTCTAATAATAAGGTAAGCTTCCCTCACTGCCGATCGCCTTCAGCTGGTGCGCAGGAGCGCACTTCCGTTTTCCCCTTACTATACAAGGGGGTGTAATGAATAGAGATCTCCCACCAGCAGTCTTCTCTTCCTATCACTTCACTTCGTTCGAGAGATCTGATCTCATCGGACCTCACCAGGCCGGGCGAAGGGGAAGGAAGGGATGGGCGGTCCGGGAACAGCAACGGGAGAGGGCTCGTAGCCCCCCCCTCTCCCTCTTCCCCACGCCTATTTGTTCCCCCGGAGAGATGCGGAACTCTTTTTTCTTTTTTAATAAAAAGATGAATAGATAGGGCCATGATACATTCCGGAATATTGTAAAGGTAAATAGACTATTTTCGTCCCCTTTCTTTTCGATGCCTGCCTGAGGACCTATGTGAATGTTTTGGAATGGGGATGTTCGCCTTTTGTAACAAGTAGACCCACGATACGGACTAATAGATGTTCCTACTCTTATCCGAAAGTAAGATCTATTCCATTTTGGTCAGTCCCCCACGGCTTCTCGCTTTTCATGAATGTGTCTCCCCCTCTGCTTATGTGAGTTTGACCCGCCTTTGACTCTGCTTGCTTCTGACTCCCTATGAGCCGTTTTACGACCTTACTTTTTCGTAGGGTCGGCGGGACATGGGAGCCTCAGCTCATGCATCGGTTTACCGAAATCACCTCCGCTATCCCACTTCCTTCTATTCAAAAAGGCGAGCAGCCCTTAAACAAAAAGGCCCTAAGAGGGCTCTTCTTTATATATTACATAAGCCCTAAAGTAGGTAGCCCCGAAAGCCGAACTCAGCAACTTGTTAGGAGTAGGTTTTGGCTTGCCCCTTTCTATGTTATTAGTAAAGCAACCTTTCGCGCTAGGCGCTCACGTTTTTTGGCTGGAACGGGTCCAATTCGATCTGCATCTGAATCTGGCAACTGGCTGATTAAGATCAACTGCCTCCACCATTGGTTGTTCTTAATCGAAATCCCGTAGGTAGGAATGCTCTTGGTCTTGATAAAACCAGATCAGGATCAATTGCTGCTATCACTCCCTATGCTTCTGGAAGTGGATATGCTAAGCGGCGGTGGTGCCTCTCCCACAGCTATTGGTGGGTTCGAATATGGCACAGGAGTTGCTGTTCGGACCACTGCAATTATGTCTCGATCGGATATCCAAGAGAAGAGGTGACTTGTACACCTTTTTAGTTTGACTCTGCTAGCTCAGAAGCTGATGGATCAACAATGGTAACTCGAACTGGCAAAGAAGGAGTATAGCTTTAGTTGTGGGTTAGCAGGGATAAGTTGGACTGCGTCAGATGGTAAGATGAGCACCGCGATCGAAGGGCTCACTCTATGGAAGTCCTCTCCCACTTGAAAGCTAAATAAGGACACAATAAAATGTATTCCATTCTTAGCAGAGGTTCCTTCCGAGGACGTAGGCTCTTGAAAACGAAGAGCACATGAAGAATTTCGTCCGTTGTTAGACGATGTTTTCAGATCCAGAAATTGTAATAAAAAAGAAGAGAGAGTTCAACTTCTCTTTCTTTTTTAGTTAGCCGGGTGAATCCCACCATTATCAAGAAGAAAGATAGTAAGTGATCACAGAAAATTCATTCTGCTATGGCCGATATGGCAGATCGAAGACTTCCATCTCCAAAGATGACGGAGGCGACTTTCTTTTCTGGGCATTGGTTAACTTGCTTGGGGGCCAACGAGGCTTGTAAACCGGCTTGCCTATATATGCCTTAGGGCTGATGGCGTAAAACCGCGAGGGCTGACGCATGCAGCACGAAGCAAGAAATGCCCGCATATCAAAGGGTGAAGAAAAGACGGCTTTGATTGAGGAAAGAAAAAGGCCCGGGAACGCTGGTGGGTACTTCACTTCGCGGGAATAGGTTCCCGTATGCTATACTATACTGCGACGGTGGCTCCATACAGGGGAAGGCTTCTTAGTATGGACAGTCAAAGTAGACTTAAAAAGAAAAGCAGCAAATCCTTCTCTAAGTATGGAAGCAGTTAGTTAAAGCCTACCATCCGATAGTTCTTTCGTTACGCCGACAAGCTAATAGCTCTTCCTTGTTTTAGTTACCGCTCTGTGGGAATCTCATTTATGGGTGAGACCCCTTATTCTATGACACCAGAATGAAGTTCATCCCTTGGCTTGTGTACGAGCATTTCATTCTTTTTGCCCACGGCTGAACTCGCTTAATCCGCATATCTTGAACTCTTTGATTTGAACTAGTCCGAATTCGGCGATGAACTCACATTTCACCCTGGTATGTCCTGGATGCCCCACCAGGGAATCCTGGGGGACTCCTGCTTCTGTCTTCCTCTTTCTGGCATCTGGTGGAAATGTTATCTCAATCGATCAGTTTCTTCTACTCTATGCCTACTAAAAGCTTAACCATGCCCTACCATTTGAACAAGGGAAAGCAAAAAAGAAAGCCTCCCCTCACTCGTTAGTATTCCACTTTTCTTGAGCCAACCACCCACAATAGAATTGCATCTGCTCTTTTCAGCCGTGAATTGAAAATAGAAAGAAGCTGCTCATAAGTGACAATCCGGCGATAAAATAAAGAAGCGTTCTACAGGCCCACCAAAAATAAAAAAGTATTATTATTATACCGAAAGAGGAGTCCCTCCAAGGAGTATGGTGGCACTAGCTCATGTTCAGATTTCATTCCTGTATCTATTCCAGAAGATTGAAAAAACCGACAATCGCTATGTTGATGCCCCCTACCACATGTAGGGGTAACTTCCCGGTTCATAAGCCCTTCCCTTCCATTATCAAATCCATCCATGACATTGTGTATCTAACAAAACCCACTTGACCTTAACCGCTTGTACCTTCCAATCAGCTGAAACCCCGACCCCTTCCCAATGTTTTCAAAGCGGAAGGCAGAATCTCGGATAGTTGGTTCATGCGTTAGGTCAACCATTCCTCTAGCATTCCGAAGTGAGAAGCCAAGTGAACGAGCCCTGTTTTTCGAGAATGCAAGTTCCATTCGCAAAGCCCAAGCCAAAAGCGAGTAGACCGAACTGCTTGCTTATGTGAGGTTCTTTCCTCTCGCTTGTTCATCTTGTTTTGAGTACTCGACGAAATAATAGCATAAGAGAAGAGATTGGGCAATTGAGTCCACTTCGATATCACACCTATTTGAGTCGGGAGTTCCTCCTTTGATTCTAGCCTTGCTTGGGAGGGAACCCAAGAGTATCTCGGATAGCCTTTTTTGCGTTCGGGCATGCTCTTAAAGAGAGGACTACAGGAAAGAGAAAAGAGAACACCGGAAAAGATCAATCTAAACCCACAATGGTAACTATCACAGAAAAGACAGCATAGCATCGGTTCACCCGAAGGGAACCCAAGGGAATTTTTTCCTGCACTTCTTCTAAAACTCTTAACGACAGAGTACTTAACAATAAAAATAGGGTACGACAGACAGAGACACCAAAAAGGCAACAATACAAGAGCAAGCATCTGAACATCAGGCTAATACAAAGACAGACTTAGCCTCTTTTCTTTGGCACCTAGAATCTTTGCTCACACGCCAAGAGCAAGAGCTTACCTTAGAGGCCTCCCCGACTTCTTCTTAGAGCTACTTTAGGTCGAGGTTCTGAAAGAAGAGTAGGCGAATATCCGTACCTCATAGGTTAAATTGAGTGATTACTCCCCTAAGCCACAAGCTGGTTAGGTCGTGGCCTACCTTTAAATCCGTACGTTAAGGGATTCCCTTGTGGAAATCTGACGTCGTGAGCTTAAACCTAAAGAAAGAATGAGTTCTTGCTCCTGAACCTATTGGTAAAGTGGCTTAACGCTCTTCTCCCGTAGCTCTCGTCTATCTTACCAGTCAGCCGGCTCTATATAGTGCGAGATTCTTTCATTATTGATTTTATACGGGCTCTATAGGCCTTTAGAATGCGTCTTCACTCCCGGCTTCTGCTCTTTCACCTGAAATGGCACACGAGGCCTGTTGAAGGAATGGCTAGGTTAGAGGCCATGTTTGCCGAGTTCATGGCAAGTGGCGGCCAAACAAGAGAGAAAGAACGCCTCATTAACAACAAAGTCTAAGAGGTGTCTCAATCTTATAAGACCCTAATCTTTAGGTATATTCCTAAGATTGCATCTATCCCCTTGTGTCAGGGAATAAGGAGGATGCCATCCTGGAAGGCAGGTGAATCAGCGTGTAAGGAAGCGGGGATCTTTTCCGCTCAACTGGGCTATGTATAATTACAGTTACTTTAGAGTCACCCGGAAATCAAAAGCGCAAATTGCGCCTTTTTCCGTCTCACCACGTTAGATATCCGCTTCAACCAATCAGATGATCTCTGATTGGTGGTTGAGTGAGTCAGATTCATTCCTCAGAGATATGAGTAAGGATTCTGATGTTCTCGCTTCTCATAGTAGGGCTCCCGGGCGGTTCCCCTTCTCGACTAGCTCTGGAAAGAGGGGAATATTCGCTATATGTATTTATGTTCTTCAACGTCTTCTGCGAGCAGTCCTAATGTGAAAAAAGGACACTTCCTACTGACGGCACATTTAATCAGCTAAAGCCATTCAGTAGGTTGGTCGGAGAGATGAACGCTTACTCATTTCACCTTAAGTCTGCTACTGATAGGGCTAGGCTTGGGTTACCGAGTGCGTTGATTGCGCAGCTCATTGATAATTCCCTGTCGGCCTTTGTATGTAGCGCTTTCAGGTCCTATCCATTCAGGGGTCCTTTCTTGAAGAAGATACCTCAGGTTAAGTCCTTTTCTTTAAGAGTAGGAAAGCCTTTGTTTGGGTTATTACACCTCTTGGCCTGTCTTCACTCTTACTCACCATTTATTGGTGATGTTTTGTGCAGAGCCCTGGACAGAAGTTTGATAAGTATGCGATCCTGGGGGATGATGTTGTTATATGCGGCATCGAGGTTGCCAAGAATTATAAGCATACTCTAGCGGAGTTGACATATCAATGTCAAAGTCTCTAATCTCGGCCTGCTGAGTTTGCGAAGCGCTTTTGGTGTAAGGGTCTCACAGTGGATTTGTCCCCTGTGTCGATCCGAAAACCTGCTTAATTCTCATCATTTGCCTGGGGCTTTATATCTTTTACATAGTTATAAAAAAAAGAGGTTTAGCACTTTCTTTAGGCTTCATGGTGCTGGATTTAGAGTAATCTCGCGACTCTCTCAAAAGGGTATGAACGTTTGAGGAGTGTTTGGTTTAAGTCTTGCTTACCATTTGATTTGTGGCTAGGAAGGGGTAAGCCTCTTAGTCCTTATCTGATGGCTCACTTAATAACCTTATTATGACGGGCCTATAAGCCCAAAGAGCTAGGGGCCCCGCCAGACTCGATTTATAAGTCAGAGTCTATGGCCTATCTCACTGAGGTCAGCCTTTTACGTTCATGGACAGCCAATTGGCTCCAGTACGTTAAATGGTATTATACTCAAGCTCTTCTGCCTAGTGTACTCCTTAAGGACTTCTTCGATGCACCTGTCTTCACTCGACACTGGAAGGTGAAGAGTGAGGTGCCTGAGTTAATCCGATTTGGATTGCTCTGGCGTCTTTACGATGAGGTTGCAAAGAAAGGGCTTCTAGCCTACTAGTTAAGTAACAGCAGTTGTGTTTTCTTAGAATCATCCTCAGAGGGAGCCCATTACAGCACCGGGATACAGAACATAAAGGAAATCATTGTAAAGTCTTATCACTAAGACAAGAGCATTTAATCGACAGAATTAGCATTTCAAGCCAAGATGGTATAAGTGATTCATAACTAATCTTCCCTTCGTCGCTGTAAGTGGAATGCCCTCAAACTCTTCCTGAAATAGGGACTCGAAATCGAATACAGCCGTTAGGAGAGTAGAAAAGGTTCTAGTAACCTCTCCCTTATAAAGCCATCAGCATAAGACTACTTTTGGCCTTACGGAGCGCCAACAAATAGTAGGATAGAGTCGTAGGAACTCGGACAAGAAGTTTTGGGACTACTTCTAGTCTCGCACCAATGTCCCTGTTCTTAGCGATGGGAAATCTCGGCTAGTGTTACCACTGTTCGGGGGTCCGACCTACTTAGTAGTCCCTCGGTTTAAGGGACTACACCCCGCTCATCCTATTACCCTGGTTTCTTTCATTTTCATAGCGTAAGTGGCTCCGTCCTCAAGAAAATCCTTCAGAGGTCCATTTGTCCGAAGGGAGCACTTATTGTTTATGTATTTTTTATGTGAGACGTACATTTCTTATATCGTTCGTGACCAATGGGGGCAGAGCGGGAGAATTCTCCATATTTAGGGAACGGTTGAACTAATTATGTCATGCTCTCCTGGCGCACATAAGCTGAGTTCAAATTCTCAGGTTCTGCTCCCCGGGAGGGACCGGCCTCGCCCATATAATAAAGCCTGTGTCGAGATAGATTGAATTTCCCTTCTAATCCAGAATCATCAAGTGAGTAAACTACCCTTGGAAATGCCTCGGTAGCCGGAGGTTTCGGTATGACCGTTTTTCCACGCTTAAGGCCGGTTTCGAACCTTCGCACATCACGTTGTACCTCGGGGACGGGGACCGTAAGAAGGGTTTTAAACGACTTATTTCGATCACTGGGGGCTTCCTTACCCTTAATTAAGGGTGGGATATCGATCTTAATAAACAAACGAAACGAGAGAAAGTGCTCATACCTATTGAAGCAAAAACAGAGGAAGACGATAACGCATCGATGAAGAGAACGAATCGATCTAACCCATTTTGTGCGGGTCTCACTATTGACCGGGGCATTGTTCCTCCTGATGACATAACTCCGATTCATTCAGTCATAATGCTCTAATGCCTTCTGTAGAGACAGTAGCTGCCTCGGCTACCAGCTGAGCAATATAATCGAAATTTCCCACTAGAACTCTTTTATCTCGTAAGCGGAGCTTTACTTTACGAAGCGAGCAGCAGACTAGCTTACACCTTGCTAATGACATAAGTAAAGACACCAGCTTCAAAGCCCCTTGCTTGTAAGTAAGAGGTAGGTGACTAAGCAACTATGCTACTATTCGCACCCCAACCTAAAACCGACTACTGGAAATCCTACTAAGGGCGGGCATTATGATCAGCAACTCACTCTATGGAGAATTGCATTGCCGCCGCATATAGCATGGGGAATCTGGTTAGCGCACCCACATTTAGGAACAAAAGAAAGACTGACGAGCATTAAAATCTGTCTTAGCATTCTCCTTCGCCTCAAGACTAAGATCGTTGATGAAAGCTAGTCTGGAAGACCAGAAAATAAACTCCAGCGGTCCCCAGCTGGATTAAGCTAAGCACCGTCTTCTCTTCTTCCTTCAACATCTGCTTCAAAGAGCTAAGCCCGGGTGAGGATGGAACTCTCAAGGCGACATCTGTGAGATGAGAAGAGAAGGCGAAAGCGCTAACAACGGGTAAGCATTCACCAACAAGACCAGACAGACCGGCTATTGCAAGAACAGGATTACGCATGAAGTGAAGTTAGCTTTCTTTTCTAACTCTCACACCGGTTACGAAAGCAAGGGATATTCACTCAGCAGAAAGGGCTCCTCCGTTAAGAACCTCTTCCGGGCATGCCCCTGAGACTAGTGCTACTCCCTGCCTTCCTTTGCCCATCTGAGATCGAATGAAAGTCATTTTTTATACGATCAGATCTGCAGCGCTTAATGATTCAATCACAGCTTCTACGCATTCAATTGCTAACATCAGGTTATTCAACAGCAGATAGGCTTAGAGCTCCTACGCTACGAACACACCGGATATTGAAAAGAGCGCTTACTCTTCTTGTGAAGAACTCCGCTGCTTTTCCTGTTAGAGCTGTTAGAGATCTTATCTTTGCCTTTTTGGCACCAGGGTTACCTCCCATCTTACTTCCTTTCTGCCTTTCCGCTCCGCACCTTCTCCTTAGCAGTACGAAGAGTCTAGAGCGACTCCAGGGCCCATTAGTAGTTCGGCGTGGTATTCATTATACCCAGAGAATAGGATATGGAATTGAAAAATAAATTCACTTAAATAGAGGTAAGGAATTGATAGAGTCATTAGTTCAAGACCGAGGGGGGCAACTCAATACAATAGAGGTAGGCGAGCAGGCTTTCCGGCTAAGGAAGCAGGTGTCCCCCACCTTAAAGGAAAGGGTCGAAGCTAGAAAAAGAAAGCAGATGGTTAGAAGTAAAGGCCGAACATAGGTGCTACACCGAGATTTAATAGCATACCATACATTATGGTAATCACGAGAATTCCTAGGGTTCAGTCCTAAGCTCCAGCCTTTGTGGATCTAGTAGGGGCTTCCGTCCCGTCACGAACGGATGAGAA